CCCTGCTTGAGACTGCTTTTTATTAGCCCAGTCATGAACCACCCCGGTTGGAGCCATGGTCTACCCGGCAGTGCTTCATAGCCCCCTTGCTCTTTGTCTAATCTTAGACTAAAGGTACGGCATCCTTTTTTGTTGTTTTTCTTTTGGCCGTAGGTTGTACGCCAGCCATATGTAGCTTGAACTGTGATGGCCACAATGCTTAGCTACCCAAGATGCCTTTGGTTGAATGTTCACACCCGTCTGCACTTCCTACATTCATTCCCGGAAATTGAAACAAAACAGGAAAACTGGAATTGTAACCCCCCGGTCTGCTGTAGTCAGCCTCACGGTGTGCCTGACTGGCGAGTCCGCCGTCTCCACGGCTTCCCCTTTAGCGGGCTGCTCCTCAAGCCTTCGAGTGCCGATCTTCGCGAGACGGCCCAAGCGAAGATCTTCGATCCGAATCTTCGCATCTACTCTCTCTTAGAGGATGAACCACGCCTTCGCTATCGCAAGAATATAGCGATCGAAGAGAGCTATCGCTCAGCTGCTTCGCGTATTACTTACGAAAGCCGTATTGTCCGAAGGGGGCATGCCGCAAGAGCGTAGGTGAGTGGTAAGCGTAGGGGGCGTGCCCGAAGGGCAGCGGAAGCTGTGTGGTTCCAGGTGCCGTCGCTAGATTGAGATCTGCAGGGTGGCGAGGACTTCGACTGCCTTGTATCGGGTGCAGAGAAGGGGGTGGTAGGCTTAGTAGGGCTCGAACCTACAATATAACCGTTATGAGCGGTACGTTTCAACCAATTAAACTATAAGCCCCTACGGATCTCTACATGCAATTCGCTCACTTCGGGAAGAGCGGACGGAAAGAGGAGGCCTTTGCTCTATCTGCTTCTTCCTCTTCAACAATTGGATTAAAAAAAAACGGATTTTCTTAGTTTATAGATATAATTATATAATTATATATCTATTTTTTATTATTATTTATTATAATAAAAATTTTTTAAGCAAGCGGCCCCTTCGCGACTCAAACTGCCGGTACGCTTTCCGGCTCGCAACGACTCAAACGGGCGGGGGCTTTTTATTTGCTTGCAATGCTTGCAGTTCGCCTTTAGTTAGAAGTAGAAGTAGAGGGCACCCTTTGCCCCACACTTCAGAGAAGGTAAAAAGGTATGGATTAAGTAAGAAAAAGTACATAACATAAGGAGTGAGAAAGAAAACCTTGGTTACGGGAACCAAAGGTTAGGCCGACTACTTACTTTAGTATAGCTACACCTAAAAAAGTTTATTCCTACCCCCTTTTCTTCCCCTTTCTGTCAATGTTGCCAATTCTCAAATTATAATGTACCCTCGCGCATACAATTGCCCAACAACTTTCTTCCTCCGACTTCTTTAGCCACTTCCGCATCTGTCGTATTCGGGATCGGGAGAGCTTGGCTTCGCGGCGGAGCATTTAGCAATGCCAGCCAGCCTGGTGAGGGCTGGCTCTGTCTGGGGACAGGCTAAGGCTGGGCCTGCTGGGCTTGCTTCTCATGAGATTGGGTGAGGGAATCGGAAGGGGGCTCATAAACCGGGCGGGCGGGCTTTTGGGCACACGGAAAAGGGGAAGTGGATGGAGGGTGCTTCTCAGCTAGAGTTGGGGGTGGGGTCGCTATAGTGGCTAGGGCGAGTCTTCCTACACGGCGCCCGGCTCCAGACGAAGCGGCGGCCTCCCCTCGAAGCTCTTCATAGTCCAGGCGGGGTAGACAATCTTCTCTCAAAAAGAGACAGACCAGAGATGACAGAGGAAGCGGTTCAAAAAAGATACGGCAGTCAGAACAGCCTCAGCCCAAAATAAACTAGGGACAGAAGCTGAGAGCAAGAGAGAGCGAGCTGTCTCCAATATATGTATATGGCGATGTTTCCGCTCGGCAACCCCATTCTGCTGAGGAGTGTGGGGGCAGGATCGTTGGAAAAGCGCTTTGTAAGTGAAGTGAGTTGAAGCAAGCAGAGTTCGGAAGGCAGCGGAGATATACCCCAGAATCAGAACGGAAAACCTTGATTTTAGTAAATTTTTTCATTGTTCTGTCAAAAAAAACATATACGGATGATCCCCCTTTCGATAACAGAGGGGCAGGATGGACTTCGGACACAAGATCAAAAGGAGAAGTAGAAAGAGCTTCTTTAATAAAGGAAGGGCCGAGCCTTTTCCCCGTTTGCAACCCATATAAGTAGAAATCTCAATGTTAGGTACAGACCCCAACATTCCAGTAGAAATAAAATATCTAAGCCTTGGGCTGCAGACATATGTCCTAATCTACGATGCCACAACAAAAAAGGGGGAGGGAACAACACCAGACACAGCAGAAAAGGCAAAAGAGTGAGGTAAACAAAGTTTCTCCAAAAAAGAGAGCTTGCCAACTCTACGGCCCTTCCCAATCCCCTTAAGGGTCTTTCGCATGATCCTGTTCAAGACAGGAGGTAGGAAGTGAATATAAGCATTTTTTTTTATAAGGAAGCGCTTGATCCGGGCCTTATTTAAAAG